AGCGCAGATTTTCAAGAACGGGAATCTTATGATATGTTGGGAATCTATTATGATAATCATCCACGCCTGAAACGTATTTTAATGCCCGAAAGTTGGATAGGATGGCCTTTACGTAAGGATTATATTGTTCCCAATTTTTATGAAATACAAGATGCTTATTGAAGGATAAGAAACGAATCTTCACTTCTACAACTTCCGATATCTAAGGACTATTCGTATGTTCTGCTCTAGATCAAACAGAGTAATTGATGTCCCATTGGTACTACGGGTGGATAAAAAAATAAACGACAAATTAAGAATTCATTGAGATTCAAAAAAGTTGTCTTTTAGATTAGCTAAGAACCGATAGAATGAACTAAAAAGTTCTGCATCAGGAACTTTGTACCGCGCATACATCAATCACTTACTTAGATGGGCCCCAGAAAGTCAGTCATATAATGTATGAGGAAATGAAGAAATAGAAAAAGATATGAGAGAGGATCAGATTCTATTTGTACTGGATCGGAGATGAATCTTATCTATTTTCATCCTTTAACTCCCCCAAACTAAACTCTAGTTTTTCTTTAGTTTTGGGCGTTTCAACTAACTAATTTAACCTTTTTGAATATGGATTATGTATGAAGTATTAATATTCATTTTATATGAGAGGAGACACAATATGTTATGAACAAATAACAAAAAAAAAGAAATATAATCAATTTATAAACAAACTATCTACCCATCTATCTATATCTATCTATAAAATAGATGGGGTAGATCGCATGATAACTAGATAAAAAACTTACGTATGTGTCATGATCTCGACATATGTATATCGATCCATATTGGTTAATTTATAGACATAGATACTCATCAAAAAATTAATCATGTGCCAGGAACCAGATTTGAACTGGTGACACGAGGATTTTCAGTCCTCTGCTCTACCAGCTGAGCTATCCCGACCATTCCCCTTTCTGGTGCATCATCTCCTCATTTTACTAGATAACTTGGGTTTATGTCAATTAAAAAAAGGATGAAAAGTATTACAAAGTCTTATCTAGGGACCGGAATTTCTTTAGTCTTCGCAAAGAGGGACTTTGTCTATAAGTTTTAGTACGAGTAATGCTATGGATTGTGAATTACTCAAATGAGTACTCCTTGTTCAAAGATATTCATTTGTACGTATATCATATATATAATATATAACATTAGATATGAGAAAACCATTTCCGTCCGGATCGATCCATTTAATTTGTAAAAGAAAAAAATGAGAATAATAACCACCTTCAAACCATTAATGAAAAAAAAGATAACTAGGTAGGGAGTGAAATAAGCTTTTGGGGATAGAGGGACTTGAACCCTCACGATTTTTAAAGTCGACGGATTTTCTTCTTAATTATAAATTTCATTGTTGTCAGTATTGACATGTAGAACGGGACTCTATCTTCATTCTCGTCCGATTAATTAGTTCTTCAAAAAATCTATCAGACTATGGAGTGAATTATTTGATGAATGAATATTTGATTCTTCTTTCAATTTGAAATCGATTCACAAAAATTCTTCCATTTTTTTTTTTCATATAAATTTTTTCATTTCATAAATATATAATATATATAAATTAGAAAAAAAAAGTAAGGATTCGGGTTGTTATTAATCATTTGATATAGTTCAGTACGTATATGCTTCACCCTTTTTTTTTGATTGGAATTTTTATGGAAGAATTCTTATAACAACACAGCACAGTCAACCCCATTTGTTAGAACAGCTTCCTTTGAGTCTCTGCACCTATCCTTTTTTTCTTGCTTTCTGAACCCTTATTTTTTTCTTTTGAAAAAAGGAGTTGGCTCAGGATTGCCCATTTTTATTAATTCCAGGGTTTCTCTGAATTTGAAAATTTTCACTTAGTAGGTTTCCATACTAAGGCTCAAACCAATTAAGTCCGTAGCGTCTACCGATTTCGCCATATCCCCTTTTATTTTAAAATAAGGATCTCAGTGTGATGTCCTTCCCCCTTATTTATTTATGCCAGAACCATCGAATTTCTTAGATTTGATATGGATTACTATGCCCGAAGGGTGTTTCCTCCTATTTTATTTTTTGTTTTTGTCTATCTTCTTTCATCTCTATCGGAAGCCTATATTTGATTGGTCTAATCAGAAATTATTCTATCATTTCTGTAGCTGCAATTCAATATGGATGGGTATATACCATATATATCCTCCTCCCTTTTCATTTTCCAATGCAATTTGTAATACTCAAAGGGTCGATTCTTTGTTTTTCATCTTAGTCTCTGACTAAAAGCATAAGAATATCTTATTATGTTGATTAGGTTTTCTTAGGACAGACTTTTATAACTAAAATGAAAATTCTATTTATTTTTATTATTTAATAATAAGAAAATTATTTAATATTATTAAATAATAATATTATGAAATTAATTTCAAACCGAAATTGAATTTAAATAGAATCTAATTGTTCTAGACGAAAAATAAAAAATATTCTATTTATATATAGAAATGAAAAAGATACTAAATTCAATATTTATATTTATTTCAAATTAATATAATATTATAAATATTATAAAAGAAAAAAATGAATAGTTAATAGCTAAGCCTAAACTAAGATATAGTTTATTGAATTCCTATTCATGTAGAATTTCTGCGAGCCCGCTTAGCTCAGAGGTTAGAGCATCGCATTTGTAATGCGATGGTCATCGGTTCGACTCCGATAGCCGGCTTTTTTTATTTATTTGTTCGATTTTTTTATTTTACATGATGGATAATTTTTTGAAATCAAAAAACAAAGAATAAAGGCGCCTTTTCCCTTCTTCAAAAAATTAAAAAGTTACCAACCTATTATGTTAATTATGTTATGTCGTAGAAATTTCCAACTATGAAAAAAAGGAAAAGAAAGAGTCTTTTTCCTAATTTGTTCTGCCGAGCTTTACCCCCCTTTATTTTTCTATTTTTATTTTACTTACATTTTTACTTACATATATATAATTTTATATTTTAATACAATATGTATATACAATATATATATATAATACAAAAATGGGTTCATATATGCTATTTATACAATTCATCTCATTATTTATTGTAATACAATACTTCAGGAAATTTCACTTCATTTAGTTTAGTTTTATTTAATTTAGGTTTATTTTGTAAAATGAAATATATATATAAAATAAATTATTAAATTTAAATTATTAAATTAATAAATAAGGAGTCTTTATGTCGCGTTACCGAGGGCCTCGTTTCAAAAAAATACGTCGTCTAGGGGCTTTGCCTGGACTAACTAATAAAAGGCCTAGAGCCGGAAATGATCTTAGAAACCAACCGCGTTCCGGGAAAAGATCTCAATATCGTATTCGTCTAGAAGAAAAACAAAAATTACGTTTTCATTATGGTATTACTGAACGACAATTACTTAAATACGTTCGTATCGCCAGAAAAGCCAAAGGGTCAACAGGTCAGGTTTTACTACAATTACTTGAAATGCGTTTGGATAACATCCTTTTTCGGTTGGGTATGTCTCCTACTATTCCCGGAGCCCGCCAATTAGTTAACCATAGACATATTTTAGTTAATGGTCGTATAATAGATATACCAAGTTATCGTTGCAAACCCCAAGATACTATTATGGCGAGGAATGAACCAAAATCCAAAGCTCTAATTCAAAATTATCTGGATTCATCCCCCCGTGAGGAATTGCCCAAACATTTGACTCTTGACCCATTCCCATATAAAGGATTAGTCAATCAAATAATAGATAGTAAGTGGGTCGGTTTGAAAATAAATGAATTGCTAGTGGTAGAATATTATTCGCGTCAGACTTAACCCTAAATAAAATACAAAAAGTTCGGACAATTTGGCCCCTTTCTTTCGCCAAACTAAATTCACTTAAGGTTTAATTCAAGTTAAAGTCAGGGGTTTGATCCAGATTTTCTCCCACTCATATATCCTACCCCGTCCTTTTTCCTATTCATGTATCATAGATCGTCAGAAAGATTTTCACTCCTTGTCCATTCTTTCCAGTATTTTACGTACCGCAGCAATTAGAAATAGAATATATCAAAAAAAAAAGGACCTAACTGTTAGGTTCTAATAATGGTATTTCTTGTTGTTTGATTGATTTGTTACAGTTAGGGATGTTGACGAATTAGGTGAAAAGTACGGAAAGAGAGGGATTCGAACCCTCGGTAAACAAAAGCCTACATAGCAGTTCCAATGCTACGCCTTGAACCACTCGGCCATCTCTCCTACACAATACAAGAATGATTATGACTCAGAAACCGAAGAAATAGCGATACATTACTATAATTTAATTAATAAAAAATTCTATTAATATTATATTCGATTTTTGTTTGGTTTGGATAGGTACGACCAAATAGACCGTATTAAATCAATGAATTGGAACGAATCCACTGATTGATCAGTTGATTTTTTTAGACCATGTATGATTAATGGATACTCTTCGACCATAGTTCTATTTCGATTTAGACTACAATTCCATAAAAATTAGAAAATATTACTTTCCAGTTTTAAAGTTCTCATCAACAAATCCCTTATTTCATCGATCTATTACAAATTCACGAGTCATCCCAGGGATATTTCTATTTGATTGTATAGTGTATACTTGCTATGGGCACAACAAAAATAAACGGTTATTCTATTTCCATCATCGAATGATTATTCGATTCTTTTTCCTTTCCTCTTTGGATCCCCTTCCTTTTTAGATCCTAATTCAATCAAAACTTTTTTTGACCTAATCGAAAAATTCCTTGATTCTTTCGCTTCGATGATTCGATGAAATCGGAATAGTGCCTATACTACTACATTTGATTTGTATGAATTCGAATGGTATTCAACTATTTCTTATTGATTTTTGAAAAAGGAGCAATTTGAGTATTTGGAATAATTGGAATAAAAAATAATTAAGTATTTAAGTAATAGTAATTAAGTAAAATATTAAGTAGTATTCGTATCTTTATGTAAATTTCTTTTGTTTGGGAATGAAAATGAATCTGTTTTTATGTTACTTCGTACTGTACAAATCCTTTGTTTGTGGAATCTTTTTCCCACAAGGGGAAATTATAGAATGGATTCATACCTATGCCGAGATCGCGGATAAATGGAAATTTTATTGATAAGACCTTTTCAATTGTGGCCAATATTTTATTACGAATAATTCCGACCACTTCAGGAGAAAAAGAGGCATTTACTTATTATAGAGATGGTGTGATTTGATTCTTTTTTTTTTTTTAGTTAAATTTACTGCTCTTAGTTTTCCGAGAAAGGCACACGATTCGGGATAGCAAAGAAAAAATATTATTATTCTATATTTATAGAAATAAACCTACGCTTGTTGAAGGTGAAGTTTAGAAATAAAACAATTCCTTCTGTCGTGTATCCCCGATTGATGCAGCCTCAGATACTATGCTTCAGTTATCGATTTTAGTATTGAGCGAAAGGTTACGCCTATGTGTTACGTATTACAGGTCAATCCTACTTCCTACTAATATAGTACCAATAGGCGGCATAGGGGAAGGAGCACTACATCTAGCAATCGACAACACGAAAGCTTTGTTAAAAATTACCTACCTACCCCCTTTTCTTATCTGGATTGGGATTAACAAAAATGGTTGGGACAACAAACATCCATCTCGTTCGTACATTGGATACCCATATAACCATCGAAGGCTGTTGAAGTGACTATTTCCTGGAAATTAGGAGGCGTTGAGAACAAAGGAATTGTTGGAGTTATCCTTTCTATTTAGTACCAAGACGTTTGATATTAGTAAAAGCTCTTGCGCAAGAAGGTTGGCTAGAGATTTTTTTTGTAAAAACACTAGCCCCGCTTAGTTCATAATGAGAATATTTCAACCCCTTTTTTATTTTTTATCTCATTATGCATATTAAGGGAGGAGCCGTATGAGATGAAAATTTCACGTACGGTTCTGGAACGGAGATTCAGATTCTTTGAATCGAATGACGACCGTAACGGATGTCGGCTCAATCCGAAGGAAATTATGCGGAAGCTTTACAGAATTATTATGAAGCTATGCGACTAGAAATCGATCCCTACGATCGAAGTTATATACTCTATAATATAGGCCTTATCCACACAAGTAATGGAGAACATACGAAAGCTTTAGAATATTATTTTAGGGCACTAGAACGAAACCCATTCTTACCGCAAGCTTTTAATAATATGGCGGTGATCTGTCATTACGTGCGACTATCTCCACTATAGAAAGAAAAAGGAATAAAAAATCCGCTAGTAAATACTAAAAAAAAATAGGCTCGCTACATACGCATCGTCCAAAACGACGATTTTTATGAGCTGTAGCAAAAAAAGAAACTTCATAGACGTAAAAATATGAAGAAATAAGATATGCCTATATACTTTTTTCTATGTCTATGGATAAAAAAATCTAATTGATAGAAAGGAAGCACCGTAAAGATTAATTAATGAGGTTTTTGGCCAATACATTAAGAAAAGAGCTGCTTACTTATGCCTATATATAAGATAGATAAAAGTTAGGAATTTACTTATGTAATAGAGTCGATCCACTAAGGTATTAAGCGGCGGTGTAGGATCAGATCCCAAAGATAGTAAGTCTTTTCTTTCTTACTTATGGAAAGCCTTTTTCAAAGATTCTATATAAGTTTCGATATGAAAATAAATTTCGATATGAAACCGAGATAGTTACCTTGCGGAAAATACGAACGATAGGAATAAATACCTATGCTTTCCGCAGGTGGGAGAAAAGATAAAACTGATTATTAATCAATATGAAAGTTTGAAACTCATGCGATTAACCTCTTTTGGTTACCCCGAATAGTGGGATAGATCTATAAGAAATCTCATTCAGTTTGAAAGGTAAAAAGGATACCAAAAGAATTGACTGCGGAGCCGTATGAGGTAGGAAACTCTCAAGTACGGTTCTAAGGAAAGGAATTGACCCACCTATTCCGACCGAGGAGAACAGGCCATTCGACAGGGAGATTCTGAAATTGCGGAGGCTTGGTTCGATCAAGCCGCTGAGTATTGGAAACAGGCTATAACGCTTACTCCTGGGAATTATATTGAAGCGCATAATTGGTTGAAGATCACGGGGCGTTTCGACTAAAAGACTAAAATTTTCTTATTATTTCTTATTTTTTTAGTTGTTAGAATTCATCTTGGTCCATTAGTAAAAGAAAATGGAATCATTCTTCTGGGAAGAACCGATCAAAGAATTTCATTATATCCCTTCTCAGATCATTCTAGTTTGTCTGGTATTTCGTAGGGATAAAGGATATACAGATACAGTAGAGAATAGATTTATTTCTTTTTTTCTATTAAATTAATAAATAAAAATTGAATTAAATATTAAAGCAAATTCTATTAAATAAAACAAATAAAAAAAAAATATTTTATTTGAATAATAATTGAAAATAAATATTTCTAAATCGAAAATAAAAAAAAAGGTCCGTTGAGCGCCGCGCGTCTATGTCATAATAGATCCGAACACTT